TTGAACTAGTAACTAATCCCAACATGGAAGTACTGAAAAAACTCATATAAGCAAAAAATCTCAAATATCCGTGATCATGAGACATATAATTATCACTATAAATAAGAACCATAATTCCAACAGTAGTAATTAATATTGACATAATAGAAGTAAGTGGATCGATCAAGTATCCGAATTCTACAGAAAAATCATTATTGATAATCCAAGACCATACATATTGATAGACAGAACTGCTATTTATTTGCTGAATAGACAGATTCATGGAAAAAATCATGACTATACTTAACAATAAAACGCTTTGAAAAGCCCACATACGACGAAGACTTTTTGTTGCCGTCGGAAAAAGAAGAAGTCCCAACCCTATTAACATAGGAACTGGAAGTGGAAGAAAAGGTATTATCCACGCATATTGATATATTTGTTCCATAAAAAAAGTTTTTTTTTTCTTAATTAATTGTTTCCGATTCACCGGATTTTACCTCTTTCGAAAAAGTCAATAAAAAATCAATATATGCACTAACTTATTTAATAATTTTAGATTAGTATTTATTCTGAGTCTTTTCAAAATCGTTCAAATATTCAAAACAAGAAGTTATAATTGGTCAAATGATATGACCAAGCGACATATAAAAACAAATACTTATAATAGGAAAATACAAATATAAATTCTTATTATTATTATGATAATTTATCGTAATAATAATAAGAATTTATATTTGTAGAGCAAGGATAAAAATTTGGGCTAAAAAGAGTACTTGATGCTGATATGAATTATAGAATTAACTAAGGTCATCGGTCTAATGAAATAAAAACTCTTGATTTTAGTTAGTTTATTTCAACTCATTAACTAATTCATTATGGGATTCATTGTTTTCCATTTCAATTTATTAGTAAATTTTAGAAGATTCTAGATCTAAAATGAACTTTTTTTATCGAGAAAGGATAAAAAATGACTGAGATATTTTTTATCAAACCACGGATCCTTTAACAGATTTATTACTAGTCTCACTCGAATTTTAAAATTGAATTTAGGTGTATTTTTTATCAAAACTAGAAAACTCAATTTATTAGGCAAAAGTTTACAAGCCTTTGAAGTATTTTATTACATGTAAATAAAATAAAGTATAGAATAACAAAAATAAAAGTCTTTTAGGTTTTTTATTGATTTTATTAAGTTTGATTGATTTGATTTCTATGGCATAGCAGATTCTAAAGATATAACTTTGAGAGATAAACAACGAGAACTAAAAGTTCCAAACGAAAAAATTTAGGTTTTACGAATAGTGTATGGAATCAAAATTTTGTTATTTCGAGTAATTTTTGATCCAATTTTCACGGATCTTTGACATATCTATATTTCTTTTTTTTTGAATAGAATCTTATTTAGAGAAAAAATAGATAATGAATATGAATAAGAAATAATAATTTGTTTTGAACAATAGATGTCTTTCACATCCAACTATAACAATGAGTAACTTCTTCATTTTAAAATGGCAGTTCCAAAAAAACGTACTTCGATATCAAAAAAGCGTATTCGTAAAAATATTTGGAAAAGGAAAGGATATTGGGCAGCGTTAAAAGCTTTGTCATTAGGGAAATCTCTTTCTACCGGGAATTCAAAAAGTTTTTTTGTACGACAAACAAATAAGTCCTAAAATATTGGAATAATTTGTGAATTTCAAAATGAATATAAAATTAACAATTGGTAGTCCCTATTCTAATCAATATGAAATAGACTCTTAATTATAAGATTATAAGATGTCTAAAAGAAGAATTCTTCCGTTTTCTGAATTCTAAAAAAATCATTTTTTTTTTATTTTTTTAGTATATTTTCACTCAGATTTTGGTGGTGTGGTGTGGTGGGGAGTCTTTTTTTCCCCATCGACTTTTACAAAATAAAAAAAAATGATCTTTCTCGGGAGGGGCAGATATAAGATTTTTAGTTCAAATTAATTAATTGTTGAAACTAATGGATTTCATGTTAAAAATTTTTGGATAACTTTCTGACTTCTTAATTTATTGTACTATATGTAATTTAACATAAAAAGAACTTAATTGTTGAGATATTATGTACAAATAAAAATAATGTGTCAATTTGGAGTAATCAAAAATATGCCTATTTTGGATTCATTTATAAAATTTATTTTTGTCTCAAATTTTGAAATCAGATAAACCAGAAATAATGACAATAAAAGTAAAAAAAAAAAATGATTCTATCGAAAGAATTATCTAGTTGCAAGAGTTGTTTTTAGAATAGGATAAACTACGTCAAAGCCTTAAGATAAATAAACCGGACACCCTAAAGGAAAATAAATGAAACTAATGAACCTTCAAATTGACTTTTGAACTCGTTTTTTTATCAATTTGAATCTTTACTAAAAAAAACTTATTTGATTGAATTGACTTGTTCAATCTCGACGATTGAATATAAATAGGCTATTATGAGTTCGAGCAAGCCGCTATGGTGAAATCGGTAGACACGCTGCTCTTAGGAAGCAGT